GTTAATGTAGCTTAAAATTAAAGCAAGGCACTGAAAATGCCTAGATGAGTACACTAACTCCATAAACACATAGGTTTGGTCCCAGCCTTCCTGTTAACTTTCAATAGACTTACACATGCAAGTATCCACGCCCCGGTGAGTAACGCCCTCCAAATCAATCGGACTAAGAGGAGCAGGTATCAAGCACACACCCCGTAGCTCACAACGCCTCGCACAACCACACCCCCACGGGAGACAGCAGTGACAAAAATTAAGCCATAAACGAAAGTTTGACTAAGCCATATTGACTAGGGTTGGTAAATCTCGTGCCAGCCACCGCGGTCATACGATTAACCCAAGCTAACAGGAACACGGCGTAAAACGTGTTAAAGCACCACATCAAATAGAGTTAAATTCTAATTAAACTGTAAAAAGCCATCATTACAACAAAAATAAATGACGAAAGTAACCCTATAACAGCTGACACACTATAGCTAAGACCCAAACTGGGATTAGATACCCCACTATGCTTAGCCCTAAACATAAATAATTGTAAAAACAAAATTATTCGCCAGAGTACTACCGGCAACAGCCCAAAACTCAAAGGACTTGGCGGTGCTTTATATCCATCTAGAGGAGCCTGTTCTATAATCGATAAACCCCGATAAACCTCACCAATCCTTGCTAATTCAGTCTATATACCGCCATCTTCAGCAAACCCTAAAAAGGAATAAAAGTAAGCTTAATCATATCACATAAAGACGTTAGGTCAAGGTGTAACCTATGGAATGGGAAGAAATGGGCTACATTTTCTATATCTAGAAAATTCATATACGAAAGCCATTATGAAACTAATGACCAAAGGAGGATTTAGCAGTAAACTAAGAACAGAGTGCTTAGTTGAACCAGGCCATGAAGCACGCACACACCGCCCGTCACCCTCCTCAAATAAATACGATGCACTCAAACCTATTCGCCACGCACCAGCCCTATGAGAGGAGACAAGTCGTAACAAGGTAAGCATACTGGAAAGTGTGCTTGGACAAATCAAGATATAGCTTAACTAAAGCACCTAGTTTACACCTAGAAGATTTCACATATTATGAATATCTTGAACTATATCTAGCCCAAACTCCACCCCAGACCAAACAACCAAAACAAACTAAAGCAAAACATTTACCCTAGCTAAAAGTATAGGAGATAGAAATTTTAACACGGCGCTATAGAGAAAGTACCGTAAGGGAACGATGAAAGAAAAAAATCAAAGTACAAAAAAGCAAAGATTAACCCTTGTACCTTTTGCATAATGAGTTAACGAGCAAAAACTTAACAAAACGAATTTTAGCTAAGTACCCCGAAACCAGACGAGCTACTCACGAACAGTTTATTTAGAACCAACTCATCTATGTGGCAAAATAGTGAGAAGATTTATGAGTAGAGGTGACACGCCCAACGAGCCTGGTGATAGCTGGTTGTCCAGGAAATGAATCTTAGTTCAGCTTTAAAGATACCAAAAATATAAACAAATTTACTGTATCTTTAAAAGTTAGTCTAAAAAGGTACAGCCTTTTAGAAACGGATACAACCTTGACTAGAGAGTAAGATCTAACAATACCATAGTAGGCCTAAAAGCAGCCACCAATTAAGAAAGCGTTAAAGCTCAACAACAAAAGTAATGTTAATCCCAAAAATAAACAACCAACTCCTAGCCCTAATACTGGACCATTCTATTACCAAATAGAAGCAATAATGTTAATATGAGTAACAAGAAATATTTTCTCCTCGCACAAGTTTAAGTCAGTACCTGATAATACCCTGACTGTTAACAGTAAATAAAAATAACCCAATGATAAATAATTTATTAATTGTACTGTTAACCCGACACAGGAGTGCGCCCAGGAAAGATTAAAAGAAGTAAAAGGAACTCGGCAAACACAAACTCCGCCTGTTTACCAAAAACATCACCTCTAGCATCCCTAGTATTAGAGGCACTGCCTGCCCAGTGACTAGACGTTAAACGGCCGCGGTATCCTGACCGTGCAAAGGTAGCATAATCATTTGTTCTCTAAATAAGGACTTGTATGAATGGCAACACGAGAGTTTTACTGTCTCTTACTTCCAATCAGTGAAATTGACCTCCCCGTGAAGAGGCGGGGATATATTAACAAGACGAGAAGACCCTATGGAGCTTTAACTAACTAGCCCAAAGAAAACATTCTCAACCGTCAAGGGATAATCATACTCTTTATGGGCTAGCAGTTTTGGTTGGGGCGACCTCGGAGAACAAAAAATCCTCCGAACGATTTTAAAGACTAGACCTACAAGTCAAACCAAATTATCGCTTATTGATCCAAAAATTTGATCAACGGAACAAGTTACCCTAGGGATAACAGCGCAATCCTATTCAAGAGTCCATATCGACAATAGGGTTTACGACCTCGATGTTGGATCAGGACACCCCGATGGTGCAACCGCTATCAAAGGTTCGTTTGTTCAACGATTAAAGTCCTACGTGATCTGAGTTCAGACCGGAGTAATCCAGGTCGGTTTCTATCTGTTGTGTATTTCTCCCAGTACGAAAGGACAAGAGAAATAAGGCCAACTTCAATAAAGCGCCTTAAACCAATTAATGACCTTATCTCAATTAATTCCACAAACAAAACCTGCCCTAGAAAAGGGCTTAGTTAAGGTGGCAGAGCCCGGTAATTGCGTAAAACTTAAACCTTTATACTCAGAGATTCAAATTCTCTCCTTAACAAAATGCTTATAATTAACATTCTAATACTTATTATTCCCATTCTCCTAGCTGTAGCCTTCCTCACCCTAGTCGAACGAAAAGTCCTAGGCTATATGCAACTCCGAAAAGGCCCAAATATTGTAGGACCATATGGCCTCCTCCAACCTATCGCCGATGCAATTAAACTTTTCATCAAAGAACCCCTACGACCCGCCACATCCTCAATCTCAATATTTATCCTAGCACCCATCCTGGCCCTAAGTCTAGCCCTAACCATATGAATCCCCCTACCCATACCTCACCCTCTCATCAACATAAACTTAGGAGTCCTCTTCATATTAGCAATATCAAGCTTAGCCGTATATTCAATCCTCTGATCAGGCTGAGCCTCCAACTCAAAATATGCCCTCATCGGAGCCTTACGAGCAGTAGCACAAACAATTTCATACGAAGTAACACTGGCTATTATTCTACTGTCAATTTTACTAATAAACGGATCCTTTACCCTTTCCACATTAATTATTACACAAGAACAAGTATGACTAATCTTCCCAGCATGACCCCTAGCAATAATATGATTCATCTCAACACTAGCAGAAACAAACCGAGCACCATTTGACCTCACCGAAGGAGAATCTGAACTAGTATCAGGCTTTAACGTAGAGTATGCCGCAGGACCATTTGCCTTATTCTTCATAGCAGAGTATGCAAATATCATCATAATAAATATTTTCACAACAACTCTTTTCCTAGGAGCATTTCACAACCCATACTTACCAGAACTCTACACAATTAACTTCACCATTAAATCCCTACTACTTACAACCACTTTCCTATGAATCCGAGCATCCTACCCCCGATTCCGCTATGACCAACTAATACACTTATTATGAAAGAACTTCCTACCACTAACACTAGCCCTATGCATATGACACGTATCACTACCCATCCTCCTATCAAGCATCCCCCCACAAACATAAGAAATATGTCTGACAAAAGAATTACTTTGATAGAGTAAATAATAGAGGTTTAAGCCCTCTTATTTCTAGAACTATAGGAATCGAACCTACTCCTAAGAACCCAAAACTCTTCGTGCTCCCAAATACACCAAATTCTAATAGTAAGGTCAGCTAATTAAGCTATCGGGCCCATACCCCGAAAATGTTGGTTATATTCCTTCCCGTACTAATAAACCCAATCATCTTTATTATTATTCTATCAACCGTCATACTTGGAACTATTATTGTTATGATCAGCTCCCACTGACTACTCATCTGAATTGGATTTGAAATAAATATACTTGCCATTATTCCTATTATAATAAAAAAACACAGTCCACGAGCCACAGAAGCATCAACCAAATATTTCCTAACTCAATCAACAGCTTCAATACTATTAATAATAGCTGTTATCATTAACTTAATATTCTCAGGCCAATGAACTGTAATAAAACTATTCAACCCAACAGCCTCTATACTTATAACTATAGCCCTCACTATAAAACTAGGAATAGCTCCATTTCATTTCTGAGTTCCAGAAGTAACACAAGGTATCCCCTTATCCTCAGGCCTAATCCTACTAACATGACAAAAACTAGCACCCATATCAGTACTGTACCAAATTCTCCCATCCATTAACCTAGACTTAATCTTAACCCTATCAATTCTATCCATTATAATTGGAGGCTGAGGAGGACTAAACCAAACCCAACTACGAAAAATCATAGCCTATTCATCAATTGCCCACATAGGCTGAATAATAGCAATCTTACTATATAATCCAACAATAACACTACTAAACCTAGTTATCTACATCATCATAACCTCCACTATATTTATACTATTCATAGCCAACTCAACCACAACTACCCTATCACTATCACACACATGAAACAAAGCACCCATTATAACAGTTCTAACCCTCGTCACCCTCATATCAATAGGAGGACTCCCTCCACTATCCGGATTTATACCAAAATGAATAATTATCCAAGAAATAACAAAAAACAACAATATCATTTTACCCACCTTCATAGCAATCACAGCACTACTAAACCTATATTTCTACATACGACTTACATACTCTACCGCACTCACAATATTCCCTTCTACAAACAACATAAAAATAAAATGACAATTCTCAACTACAAAACGAATAATCCTCTTACCAACAATAACCGTACTATCCACTATACTACTACCACTTACACCAATCCTCTCAACCTTAAATTAGGAATTTAGGTTAAACAGACCAAGAGCCTTCAAAGCCCTAAGCAAGTATAATTTACTTAATTCCTGATAAGGACTGCAAGATCATATCTTACATCAATTGAATGCAAATCAACCACTTTAATTAAGCTAAATCCTCACTAGATTGGTGGGCTCTACCCCCACGAAATTTTAGTTAACAGCTAAACACCCTAAACAACTGGCTTCAATCTACTTCTCCCGCCGCGAAAAAAAAAAGGCGGGAGAAGCCCCGGCAGAATTGAAGCTGCTTCTTTGAATTTGCAATTCAATATGTTTTATTCACTACAGGACCTGGTAAAAAGAGGAATTAAACCTCCGTTCTTAGATTTACAGTCTATTGCTTTACTCAGCCATTTTACCTATGTTCATCAACCGCTGATTATTTTCAACTAACCATAAAGATATTGGCACTCTTTACCTCCTATTTGGTGCCTGAGCTGGCATAGTAGGAACTGCCCTAAGCCTGCTAATTCGCGCTGAACTAGGCCAACCCGGAACTCTACTTGGAGATGACCAAATCTACAATGTAGTCGTAACCGCACACGCATTCGTAATAATCTTTTTCATAGTAATACCTATTATAATCGGAGGCTTTGGCAACTGACTAGTTCCCTTAATAATTGGAGCCCCCGATATAGCATTCCCCCGGATAAACAACATAAGTTTTTGACTCCTCCCCCCTTCTTTCCTATTACTCCTGGCATCCTCTATAGTTGAAGCCGGAGCAGGAACAGGTTGAACCGTATACCCCCCTCTAGCAGGCAACCTAGCCCATGCAGGAGCCTCAGTAGACCTAACCATTTTCTCTTTACACCTGGCAGGTGTTTCCTCAATTCTAGGAGCCATTAATTTTATTACAACTATTATTAACATAAAACCCCCTGCAATATCACAATATCAAACTCCCCTGTTCGTGTGATCTGTACTAATCACTGCCGTACTACTCCTCTTCTCACTTCCTGTATTAGCAGCTGGCATTACAATACCGTTGACAGACCGAAACCTAAACACAACCTTCTTTGACCCGGCAGGAGGAGGAGACCCTATTTTATATCAACACCTATTTTGATTCTTTGGACACCCTGATGTATACATTCTTATTTTACCTGGGTTTGGAATAATCTCTCACATTGTGACCTACTATTCAGGAAAAAAAGAACCATTTGGGTACATAGGAATAGTATGAGCCATAATATCAATTGGATTCCTGGGATTTATTGTATGAGCCCATCATATATTTACAGTCGGAATAGACGTCGATACACGGGCCTACTTCACATCAGCTACCATAATTATTGCGATTCCAACCGGAGTGAAAGTCTTTAGCTGATTAGCAACGCTCCACGGAGGCAATATCAAGTGATCCCCCGCTATAATATGAGCCCTGGGCTTTATTTTCCTTTTTACAGTTGGAGGCCTAACTGGAATTGTCCTAGCTAACTCCTCCCTCGACATCGTCCTCCATGACACATATTATGTAGTCGCACATTTCCACTACGTGCTATCAATGGGGGCTGTATTCGCTATCATGGGAGGGTTCGTACACTGATTCCCCTTATTCTCAGGCTACACTCTTAACGATACATGAGCCAAAATCCACTTTGCAATTATATTTGTAGGCGTTAACATAACTTTCTTCCCACAGCATTTCCTAGGACTATCCGGTATGCCACGACGATACTCCGATTACCCAGACGCATATACAATATGAAACACCATCTCATCTATAGGCTCATTTATTTCACTAACAGCGGTAATACTAATAGTTTTCATCATCTGAGAAGCATTCGCATCTAAACGAGAAGTCCTAGCTGTAGACCTTACCACAACGAATTTAGAGTGATTAAACGGATGCCCTCCACCGTATCACACATTTGAAGAACCTACATATGTTAACCTAAAATAAGAAAGGAAGGAATCGAACCCCCTGAAATTGGTTTCAAGCCAACACCATAGCCATTATGTCTCTCTCAATAAACGAGATGTTAGTAAAACATTACATAACCTTGTCAAGATTAAATTACAGGTGAAAATCCCGTACATCTCATATGGCATATCCCATACAGCTAGGCTTTCAAGATGCAACATCACCCATCATGGAAGAACTGCTACATTTTCATGACCACACACTAATAATCGTTTTCCTGATTAGCTCATTGGTTCTTTACATCATTGCACTAATACTAACAACAAAATTAACCCATGTCAGCACCATAGACGCACAAGAAGTAGAGACAATCTGAACCATCATGCCTGCCATTATTCTAATCACAATTGCTCTGCCATCTCTACGGATCCTGTACATAATAGACGAAATCAACAACCCATCTCTCACAGTAAAAACCATAGGACATCAATGGTACTGAAGCTATGAGTATACCGACTATGAAGACCTAACCTTTGACTCCTACATGATTCCAACATCAGAATTAAAACCAGGAGAACTCCGACTACTGGAGGTAGACAACCGAGTTGTATTGCCTATAGAAATAACAATTCGAATGTTAATCTCCTCTGAGGATGTTCTCCACTCATGAGCAGTACCTTCCCTAGGACTAAAAACAGACGCAATTCCGGGTCGTTTAAATCAAACAACTCTCATATCAACTCGTCCAGGCCTATTCTATGGTCAATGCTCAGAAATCTGCGGATCAAATCACAGTTTCATACCAATTGTTCTCGAACTAGTCCCACTAAAATATTTCGAAAAATGATCTGCATCAATACTATAAAATCATCAAGAAGCTATGCAGCGTTAACCTTTTAAGTTAAAGACTGAGAGCATAATCCTCTCCTTGATGGCATGCCACAACTGGATACATCAACGTGACTCACGATAATCCTATCAATATTTCTAACTCTTTTCATTATTTTCCAATTAAAAATCTCAAAGCACAATTTCTACTATAACCCGGAATTAACAACAACAAAAACACCAAAGCAAAACAACCCTTGAGAAACGACATGAACGAAAATTTATTTGCCTCTTTCGTTACCCCTATAGTACTAGGCCTTCCCCTTGTTACCCTTATTGTTTTATTCCCTAGCTTTCTATTCCCCACATCAAACCGACTAATTAATAACCGCCTCATCTCCCTCCAACAATGAGCACTTCAACTCATCTCAAAACAAATAATAAATATTCACAACACCAAAGGACAAACATGAACATTAATACTAATATCCCTAATCTTATTTATTGGGTCTACAAATTTATTAGGCCTATTACCCCACTCATTTACACCAACAACACAATTATCAATAAACCTAGGCATGGCTATTCCCCTGTGAGCAGGAGCCGTAATTACAGGCTTTCGCAACAAAACTAAAACATCACTTGCTCATTTTCTACCACAAGGGACACCAACCCCACTAATCCCAATGCTAGTAATCATCGAAACCATTAGCCTTTTCATCCAACCAATAGCCCTTGCCGTACGACTAACAGCCAATATCACAGCTGGACACTTATTAATACACTTAATTGGAGGAGCCACTCTTGCATTAATAAACATCAGCACCACAGCAGCATCCATTACATTCATCATCCTAATTCTACTAACAATTCTAGAGTTCGCAGTAGCTATAATTCAAGCCTACCTATTTACCCTTCTAGTTAGCTTATACCTGCATGATAATACATAATGACACACCAAACCCATGCTTACCACATAGTAAACCCAAGCCCCTGACCCCTCACAGGAGCACTATCCGCCCTCCTAATAACATCCGGCCTCACCATGTGATTTCACTTTAACTCAACAACTCTACTGACCCTAGGTCTAACAACAAATATACTTACAATATATCAATGATGACGAGATGTTATCCGAGAAAGTACCTTTCAAGGCCACCACACCCCAACTGTCCAAAAAGGCCTTTGCTACGGAATAATTCTCTTTATTATCTCCGAAGTCTTATTCTTTACGGGGTTCTTCTGAGCCTTTTATCACTCAAGCCTTGCTCCCACACCCGAACTAGGCGGCTGCTGACCCCCAACAGGCATTCACCCACTTAACCCCCTAGAAGTCCCACTACTCAACACCTCCGGCCTTCTAGCCTCAGGAGTCTCCATTACCTGAGCCCACCATAGCCTTATAGAAGGAAATCGCAACCACATGCTACAAGCCCTGTTCATCACCATTGCACTAGGCGTATACTTTACACTTCTACAAGCCTCAGAATATTATGAAGCACCCTTTACAATCTCAGACGGAGTTTACGGCTCAACCTTCTTCGTAGCCACAGGATTCCATGGCCTCCACGTCATTATTGGATCCACTTTCTTAATTGTCTGTTTCTTCCGCCAACTAAAATTTCACTTCACCTCTAGTCACCATTTCGGTTTTGAAGCCGCTGCCTGATATTGACACTTCGTGGACGTAGTATGACTTTCCCTCTATATATCCATCTATTGATGAGGTTCATATTCTTTTAGTATCAACCAGTACAACTGACTTCCAATCAGTTAGTTTCGGTTCAGCCCGAAAAAGAATAATAAACCTTATAATTACTCTTCTAACTAACTTTATACTAGCCACATTGCTCGTAACTATTGCATTCTGACTTCCCCAACTGAACGTATACTCAGAAAAAACAAGCCCATATGAATGCGGATTTGACCCCATAGGATCCGCTCGCCTCCCTTTCTCCATGAAATTTTTCCTAGTGGCTATCACATTTCTCCTCTTCGACCTAGAAATCGCATTACTTCTTCCACTACCCTGAGCCTCACAAACAACTAATTTAAGCACTATACTCACTATAGCCCTCCTCCTAATCCTCCTATTAGCCGCAAGCCTGGCCTACGAATGAACCCAAAAAGGACTAGAATGAACCGAATATGGTATTTAGTTTAAAACAAAATAAATGATTTCGACTCATTAGATTATGATTTAACTCATAACTACCAAATGTCCCTCGTATACATAAATATTATGATAGCATTTGCAATATCTCTCATAGGACTACTAATATACCGATCCCATCTGATATCCTCCCTCCTATGCCTAGAAGGAATAATATTGTCTCTATTTGTTATAGCCACCCTAACAATCCTAAATTCACACTTCACCTTAGCCAGTATAATACCCATTATCTTACTGGTTTTCGCAGCCTGTGAAGCAGCACTAGGCCTATCTTTGCTAGTAATGGTATCAAACACATACGGTACCGACTATGTACAAAATCTTAACTTACTACAATGCTAAAATATATTATCCCCACAATAATACTTATACCCCTAACCTGATTATCAAAAAATAGCACAATCTGAATTAATCCCACACTTCACAGTCTGTTAATTAGCTTTACAAGCCTACTCCTCATAAATCAATTCGGTGATAACAGTCTTAACTTCTCATTAACTTTCTTCTCCGACTCACTATCTACTCCACTGCTAATTCTAACTATATGACTTCTTCCCCTAATACTTATAGCAAGTCAACACCACCTATCAAAAGAAAGCCTAGCTCGGAAAAAACTATTTATCTCAATACTAATTCTACTGCAGCTTCTTCTAATTATGACATTTACTGCAACAGAACTAATTTTCTTCTATATCCTATTTGAGGCAACGCTAATCCCTACACTTATTATTATCACCCGATGAGGAAACCAAGCAGACCGCCTAAATGCCGGCCTCTACTTCCTGTTCTATACACTAGCAGGATCCCTGCCCTTACTAGTCGCACTAATTCACATTCAAAATACAATTGGATCCTTAAATTTCCTAATCCTTCAATACTGAGTACAACCAATACCTAACTCCTGATCCAACACTTTCATATGACTAGCATGTATAATAGCCTTTATAGTAAAAATACCACTATACGGACTTCACCTATGACTACCTAAGGCCCATGTAGAAGCCCCCATTGCAGGCTCCATAGTTCTTGCGGCGATTCTACTAAAACTAGGAGGATATGGCATGCTACGAATTACACTACTCCTAAACCCAATAACTGACTTCATATCATACCCATTCATTATATTATCATTATGAGGCATAATCATAACCAGCTCAATCTGCCTTCGCCAAACGGACCTAAAATCACTCATTGCATACTCTTCTGTTAGCCACATAGCACTTGTTATCGTAGCTATCCTCATTCAAACACCCTGAAGCTACATAGGAGCCACCGCCCTGATAATCGCCCATGGTCTCACATCCTCCATACTCTTCTGCCTAGCAAACTCCAACTACGAACGAATCCACAGCCGTACAATAATTTTAGCTCGTGGCCTACAAACACTCCTCCCACTAATAGCTACCTGATGACTCTTAGCAAGCCTAACTAACCTAGCTCTACCCCCCACAATCAACCTAATTGGAGAGCTATTCGTGATAATATCAACCTTCTCATGATCTAACATCACAATTATCCTAATAGGACTTAACATGGTAATTACTGCTTTATATTCCCTCTACATACTAATCACAACACAACGAGGCAAATACACACACCACATTAATAACATCTCACCCTCCTTCACACGAGAAAACGCACTCATAGCATTACATATATTACCACTACTACTTCTATCCCTAAACCCAAAAGTCATCCTAGGCCCCCTATACTGTAAATATAGTTTAAAAAAACATTAGACTGTGAATCTAATAATAGAAGCCTACAACCTTCTTATTTACCGAAAAAGTATGCAAGAACTGCTAATTCTATGCCCCCATGTCTAACAACATGGCTTTTTCAAACTTTTAAAGGATAGTAGTTATCCATTGGTCTTAGGAACCAAAAAATTGGTGCAACTCCAAATAAAAGTAATTAACCTATTATCTTCCTTCACATTAACAACCTTAATCCTACTGATTACTCCTATCATAGCAACTAGTCTCAACACCTATAAGTCCTCCAACTACCCTCTCTACGTAAAAACAACCGTCTCATATGCCTTCATCACCAGCATAATTCCTACAATAATATTTATCCACACAGGACAAGAAACAGTCATCTCAAACTGACACTGACTAACTATTCAAACCCTCAAACTATCTCTCAGCTTCAAAATAGACTACTTCTCAATAATATTTGTCCCAGTAGCACTATTCGTCACATGATCCATCATAGAGTTCTCAATATGGTATATACACTCAGACCCCAAAATCAACCAATTTTTCAAATACCTACTCCTATTTCTTATCACAATACTCATCCTCGTCACTGCAAACAACCTCTTCCAACTATTTATCGGCTGAGAAGGAGTAGGAATTATATCATTTTTACTAATCGGATGATGATATGGACGAGCAGACGCAAACACGGCAGCCCTACAAGCAATTTTATACAACCGCATTGGCGACATCGGATTTATCCTAGCAATAGCATGGTTCCTAACTAACCTTAATACCTGAGATCTTCAACAGATCTTTATACTAAAACCAGACAACTCAAATCTACCCCTAATAGGCCTAACACTAGCCGCAACCGGAAAATCCGCACAATTTGGCCTACATCCATGACTACCATCCGCAATAGAAGGCCCAACTCCCGTCTCAGCATTACTTCACTCAAGCACAATAGTAGTAGCAGGCATTTTCTTACTAATCCGCTTCTACCCATTAACAGAAAATAACAAACTTGCCCAATCTATTATATTATGCCTAGGAGCTATCACCACATTATTCACAGCAATATGCGCCCTTACCCAAAATGATATTAAAAAAATCGTCGCCTTCTCCACATCCAGTCAACTTGGTCTTATAATAGTAACAATCGGGATTAATCAACCCTATCTAGCATTTCTTCACATCTGCACCCACGCCTTTTTCAAAGCCATATTATTTATATGCTCCGGTTCCATCATCCATAGCCTAAATGACGAACAAGACATCCGAAAAATAGGAGGCCTATTCAAAACAATGCCATTCACCACAACAGCCCTTATTATTGGCAGCTTAGCACTAACAGGAATACCTTTCCTCACCGGATTCTATTCTAAAGACCTAATCATTGAATCTGCCAATACGTCATATACCAACGCCTGAGCCCTCTTAATAACACTCATCGCCACCTCCTTCACAGCCATCTACAGCACCCGCATTATCTTTTTTACACTCCTAGGACAACCCCGATTCCCAACTCTTATCACTATTAATGAAAACAACCCACTCCTAATCAATTCAATTAAACGATTACTGATCGGAAGTCTTTTCGCAGGATTCATTATCTCCAACAACATCCCCCCAACAACAATCCCTCAAATAACTATACCCTACTATCTAAAAATAACTGCCCTAGCAATTACAGCCCTAGGATTTATTCTAGCACTAGAAATCAGCAACATAACCCATACCTTAAAATTTAATTACCCATCAAACACCTTCAAATTCTCTAATCTATTAGGATATTACCCCGCAATCATACACCGCTTGGCCCCCTACACAAATCTAACAATAAGCCAAAAATCAGCGTCCTCCCTACTAGACCTTATTTGGCTAGAAACCATTCTACCAAAAACCATTTCAACAACTCAAATAAAAATATCCACTATGGTAACAAACCAAAAAGGCCTAATTAAACTATATTTCCTCTCTTTCCTAATTACAATCCTCACTAGCATAATTCTATTTAATTTCCACGAGTAACCTCCATAATTACTACAACACCAATCAATAAAGATCAACCAGTAACAATAACCAATCAAGTACCATAACTGTATAAAGCAGCAATCCCCATAGCCTCCTCACTAAAAAACCCAGAATCCCCTGTATCATAAATAACCCAATCCCCTATTCCATTAAACTTAAACACAATCTCCACCTCTTTATCCTTCAATACGTAATAAACCATAAGAAATTCCATTAACAAGCCAGTAATAAATGCCCCTAAAACAACCTTACTAGAAACTCAAACTTCAGGATACTGCTCAGTAGCCATAGCAGTTGTATAACCAAAAACCACCATTATACCCCCCAAATAAATTAAAAAAACCATTAAACCTAAAAAAGACCCACCAAAATTTAACACAATACCACATCCAACTCCACCACTCACAATTAACCCAAGCCCCCCATAAATAGGTGAAGGCTTTGAAGAAAACCCCACAAAGCCTAGCACAAAAATGATACTTAAAATAAATACAATATATGTTATCATTATTCTCACATGGAATCTAACCATGACCAATGATATGAAAAACCATCGTTGTTATTCAACTACAAGAACACTAATGACCAATATTCGAAAAACTCACCCACTAATAAAAATTGTAAATAACGCATTTATTGACCTCCCAACCCCATCAAACATCTCATCATGATGAAACTTCGGCTCCCTCCTAGGTATCTGCCTAATTCTACAAATCCTAACAGGCCTATTCCTAGCAATACACTACACATCCGATACAACGACAGCATTTTCTTCTGTAACACACATTTGCCGAGACGTAAACTATGGCTGAATTATCCGATATATACACGCAAACGGAGCATCAATATTCTTTATCTGCCTATTCATACACGTAGGACGAGGCCTATACTACGGATCGTACACTTTCTTAGAAACATGAAACATCGGAGTAATTCTCCTACTCACAACGATAGCCACAGCATTCATAGGCTATGTCCTACCATGAGGACAAATATCATTCTGAGGGGCTACAGTTATTACCAACCTCCTCTCAGCAATCCCATACATTGGCACAAACCTAGTCGAATGAATCTGAGGAGGATTCTCCGTAGACAAAGCCACCCTCACCCGATTTTTCGCCTTCCATTTCATCCTCCCATTTATCATCATAGCCCTCGCCATAGTACACCTACTTTTCCTCCACGAAACAGGATCCAACAACCCCACAGGAATCCCATCAGACACAGACAAAATCCCATTCCACCCCTACTACACAATCAAAGATATCCTAGGCGCCATACTATTAATCCTCACCCTCATGCTGCTAGTACTGTTCACACCCGACCTACTCGGAGACCCAGACAACTACACTCCAGCAAACCCACTCAATACACCCCCTCACATCAAACCCGAGTGATACTTCCTATTTGCATACGCAATCCTACGATCAATTCCCAACAAACTAGGCGGAGTCCTAGCCCTAGTCCTCTCAATTCTGATCCTAGCACTCGTGCCTTTCCTCCACACATCCAAACAACGAAGTATAATATTCCGACCAATCAGCCAATGTCTATTCTGAGTCCTAGTAGCAGACTTACTAACACTCACATGAATTGGAGGACAGCCAGTCGAACACCCCTATATTATCATTGGACAACTAGCATCCATCATATACTTCCTCATCATCCTAGTACTTATACCAGTAGCTAGCACCATCGAAAACAACCTCCTAAAATGAAGACAAGTCTTTGTAGTACAATCAGTATACTGGCCTTGTAAACCAGAGAAGGAGAACAACCAACCTCCCTAAGACTTCAAGGAAGAAGCTTTAGCTTCACTATCAACACCCAAAGCTGAAGTTCTATTTAAACTACTCCCTGAATCACTGTTAATATCACTTATCAATATACCCCCAAAAATATTAAGAGCCTCCCCAGTATTAAATTCACCAAAATTTCTAACAACACAACACCAACTTCCCACTCTACATCAATAACACGCACTCACAAACACAGTATAATGTACAATAATTACGCATGTGCGCAGTACATGATTTTAATCTATCTGGACGGTGCATAAATGCCAACGTAACATAATATGTATATAGTGCATTAAGCGATTTTCCCCATGCATATAAGCACGTACATAAATATTAATGTAATAAGGACATAATATGTATTAAGTACATTAAATGACCTTCCCCATGCATATAAGCAAGTACAATCAAGCCTGGTCATCGTACATGAGACATTTTAGTGCTTGTTCGTACATAGCACATTGAAGTCAAATCCGTCCTTGTCAACATGCGTATCCCTTCCATTAGATCACGAGCTTAACGACCATGCCGCGTGAAACCAGCAACCCGCTGGGCAGGGATCCCTCTTCTCGCTCCGGGCCCATTAATTGTGGGGGTAGCTATTTAATGAATTTTATCAGACATCTGGTTCTTTCTTCAGGGCCATCTCACCTAAAATCGCCCACACTTTCCTCTTAAATAAGACATCTCGATGGACTAATGACTAATCAGCCCATGCTCACACATAACTGTGCTGTCATGCATTTGGTATTTTTTAATTTTCGGGGATGCTTGGACTCAGCTATGGCCGTCAAAGGCCCCGACCCGGAGCATAAATTGTAGCTGGACTTAACTGCATCTTGAGCATCCCCATAATGGTAGGCATGGGCATTACAGTTAATGGTCACAGGACATACTATTATACCATGCATTCCCGTACATCTCTGCTTATTTCCCCCCCTTCCCCCTTTAATATTCACCTCTATTCTTAACACACTCATCCCTAGATATAAATCTAAATTTATTCCTTCCCCAATACTCAAATCGGCACTCTAACCAAAGCAAACATATAGGCGCCTGGGTCTCCCCATAGACCATA